TCAGATTCGGGCCTGTTCTTACGAGGAAACACTTATGATACTAGAACTCATGCCCTATAAAGCATGTTATCCCATTTTCAAATTGGTTTATTCTGCAGCAGCAAATGCTAGTTTCAATCTGGGTTCCGACGAAGCCAATTTAGTAATTAGTAAAGTTGAGGTTAACGAGGGGACTACCGCGAAGAAATTAAAACCCCGGGCTCGAGGACGTAGTTATGCGATAAAAAAAGCTACCTGTCATATAACTATTGTAATGAAAGATATGTCTTTAGATGAATATGAAGAGGTATCTTTCGATTCGTTAAAAAACCCTAAAAAGACAACTATGGTATATGATGATGCGTATAATAGTGAGGTAGTATGGGACAAAAAATAAATCCACTTGGTTTCCGACTTGGTACAACCCAAAGCCATCATTCCCTTTGGTTTGCACAACCAAAAAATTATTCTGAGGGTCTACAAGAAGATCAAAAAATAAGAGATTTTATCAAAAATTATGTTCAAAAGAACATGAGACTATCCTCCGGTGCCGAGGGAATTGCCCGCATAGAGATTCAAAAAAGAATCGATTTGATCCAGGTCATAATCTTTATGGGATTCCCGAAGTTATTAATCGAAAGCAGACCGCGAGGAATCGAAGAATTACAGATGAATCTACAAAAAGAATTTCATTATGTGAACCGAAAACTTAACATTGCTATCACAAGAATTGCAAAACCTTATGGCAATCCTAATATTCTTGCAGAATTTATAGCCGGACAATTAAAGAATAGAGTTTCATTTAGAAAAGCAATGAAAAAAGCTATTGAATTGACTGAACAAGCAGATACAAAAGGAATTCAAGTACAAATTGCAGGGCGTATCGACGGAAAAGAAATTGCACGTGTGGAGTGGATCAGAGAAGGTCGGGTTCCCCTACAAACCATTCGAGCTAAAATTGATTATTGTTCCTATACAGTTCGGACTATCTATGGGGTATTAGGCATCAAAATTTGGATTTTTATAGACAAGGAAGAGGAATAACAAAACTTTCATTGTTTTTCTGTCAACAGAACAAAAAGGGGGAAACTCATTCTTTTTCTGGCCAATCAAAGAAATTCGGAATTCTTTAATTCTATAGGGTTGAATAAAAATTAGATTGACCTTTTGTTTTGATATAATTGCTATGCTTAGTGTGTGACTCGTTGGTTTTAGGGGGTTGGGATAAAAAAAAGACCGGCCCAGTAGTATGAAAACCAACCCATCGCTTCATATTATCTGGATCTAAAGAACCTGTCAAGATATGCCAAATTGGTCATATCTTTGTAGCAACTGAAATCTTTTTTACAATTAAACTTTAATGAATTTGAAGTTTAAAACAAAATACAGAACAAGGGTGTGGATAAATGGAAGGGTGAGAGAAAGAAATAAAAAAATCTCAATGATATAGAATTCCAATATGTAAGGTCTATGAGTCCTCTCATAAGAGACAGTGTAATAAAGCATCAATACTAATTGATTCATCCATAATGAAATATTCAATGAATCCTTCTTATAGATGATAGAAGAAAAAACTCAAGAGCTTCGAGCCAATAAAGACTAAGAAGATTGACTCAAGGATAAATTGGATTAGAAGCTTCGTTGTAGAATTCTGACCTAACCATTTAGTACGAAGTGGTGGGGACGAAGAAACCTGTGAATGCAAAAGATTTTATTGAACAAATGAATCTTAATGATTCACTCGTTGGGATAGCGAAACGAACCGGAAATAAATTCATCTATTCGGAAAAATGACAACCAAGTGCTAGGACTGAAATAGAGATTGCAAGAGTCAATATTCGCCCGCGATAATTTTTTTTTGAATTCGAATTGGTAAACCTGGATAAAGGACAAAAGAAAATAAAGATTTAATAGGACGTTCCAAAAAAACGATTTTTTTATCAAATTTTTTATAAAAATGTTCTAATATCTATGCAAATTAATTGCAATTCGATTTTGAATCGCGAGGAGCTGGATGAGAAGAAACTCTCACGTCCAGTTCTGTAGTAGAGATGGACTTCCGAAACAACCATCAATTATAACCCCAAAAGAACTCGATTCCGTAAACAACATAGAGGACGAATGAAGGGAATATCTTATCGAGGTAATCGTATTTGTTTCGGTAAATATGCTCTTCAGGCGCTTGAGCCTGCTTGGATCACATCTAGACAAATCGAAGCGGGTCGACGAGCAATGACACGAAATGCACGCCGTGGTGGAAAAATATGGGTCCGTATATTTCCAGACAAACCAGTTACAATAAGACCCGCCGAAACACGTATGGGTTCGGGGAAAGGATCCCCTGAATATTGGGTAGCTGTTGTTAAACCGGGGCGAATACTATATGAAATGGGCGGAGTAACTGAAAATATAGCTAGAAGGGCGATTTTAATAGCAGCATCCAAAATGCCTATACGAACTCAATTTATTATTTCGGGATAAAAATGTAGAACCAACACAAACGAGTCGTGGGAATGAAAGAAAACCGCGGGTTTATTTTTTTTGACAAACAATATTTCTTTTATTTTCTTCATCCTTTGCATTGGAAGAATAGACTCAAAAATTCATATGATTCAACCTCAGACCCATTTAAATGTAGCGGATAACAGCGGGGCTCGAAAATTGATGTGTATTCGAATCATAGGGGCTAGTAATCGCCGATATGCTCATATTGGTGACGTTATTGTTGCTGTGATCAAAGAAGCAGTACCAAATATGCCCCTAGAAAAATCAGAAGTAGTAAGAGCTGTAATTGTTCGTACCTGTAAAGAACTTAAACGTGACAGCGGTATGATAATACGATATGATGACAATGCTGCAGTTGTGATTGATCAAGAAGGAAATCCAAAAGGAACTCGAATTTTTGGTGCAATCCCCCGCGAATTGAGACAATTCAATTTTACCAAAATAGTTTCATTAGCTCCCGAAGTATTATAAAATCAAATTGGATCCTGATATCTTTGGGATATTTGAAAAGAAATAGATTAAGAACTAGATGAATTCGTAGATTATGTCTCACGCATATACCTTGAAAAATTCATATTCATAAACCAATAAAAAAACATGTTAATTAGATCCAATTTTAAGGCACCAAAAATTTTACTTCATCATGGGTAGAGACACTATTGCTGAGATAATAACCTCTATACGAAATGCGGATATGGATAGAAAAAGAGTTGTTCGCATAGCATCTACTAATATTACCGAAAATATTGTTAAAATACTTTTCCGAGAGGGTTTTCTCGAAAATGTCAGAAAACATCGAGAAAAAAACCAAAATTTTTTGGTTTTAACCTTGCGACATAATAGAAGGAATAGGAAAAGACCCCATACCTGTAGAAATTTTTTAAATTTAAAACGGATCAGCCGACCCGGTCTACGAATCTATTCTAACTCTCAACGAATTCCCAGAATTTTAGGTGGAATGGGGATTGTAATTCTTTCTACTTCTCGAGGTATAATGACAGACCGGGAGGCTCGACTAGAAAGAATCGGCGGAGAAATTTTATGTTATATATGGTAATCCTTTTAATATCAAAATGGGATCCGAAACCTCTTCCTATTTGTAAAAAAAAAAAGGGGGGGGGGTTGTTTAATATCGTTTCTCCTACATTAGTTGATACTTCAAGGGGGCTTTACCTGGAATGAAAGAACAAAAATGGATTCATGAGGGTTTAATTACCGAATCGCTTCCCAATGGCATGTTCCGGGTTCTGTTAGATAATGAGGATCTGATTATAGGTTATGTTTCAGGAAAGATCCGACGTAGTTTTATACGGATACTGCCAGGAGATAAAGTCAAAATTGAAGTAAGTCGTTATGATTCAACTAGAGGACGGATAATTTATCGACTCCGAAACAAGGATTCGAAGGATTAGGTGGTTTTTATTCAATACGATTCGAGATGAAAAATTGCAAGAAACTTATTTTCTACTAAGAAGTAGATTCAGAATTAAGATAAGGAATGACAAATATGAAAATAAGAGCTTCCGTCCGTAAAATTTGTGAAAAATGTCGACTAATCCGCAGACGGGGGCGCATTAGAGTAATTTGCTCTAACCCGAGACATAAACAAAGACAAGGATAATCAGACTCACCAAAGGACTAAACGTACAAATAAAGAATCTGTTTTGACACCAAATGGATATATTCCATATATTTATGACTCATATTTATGAGATGCTACAATATGGCAAAAGCTGTACCGAAAATTGGTTCACGTAGAAATGTACGTATGGGTTCACGTAAAAGTGCGCGTCGAATACCAAAGGGAGTTATTCATGTTCAAGCAAGTTTCAATAATACTATTGTCACGGTTACAGATGTACGGGGCCGGGTCGTTTCCTGGTCCTCGTCCGGTACTTGTGGGTTCAAGGGTACGAGAAGGGGGACGCCCTTTGCCGCTCAAACTGCAGCGGCAAGTGCTATTCGTACAGTAGTGGATCAAGGTATGCAACGAGCGGAAGTCATGATAAAGGGTCCCGGTCTCGGAAGAGACGCCGCATTACGAGCTATTCGTAGAAGTGGTATACTATTAACTTTTGTGCGGGATGTAACCCCCATGCCACATAATGGCTGTAGACCTCCAAAAAAAAGACGTGTGTAGAAACGAGGAGTGAATAAATTTCAAGAGAAACAAGAGAAATAAATAATTCAATCAAATAAAATATTATTACTATGGTTCGAGAGAAAGTAACAGTATCTACTCGGACGCTGCAGTGGAAGTGTGTTGAATCAAGAACAGACAGTAAACGTCTTTATTACGGGCGCTTTATTCTGTCTCCACTTATGAAAGGACAGGCCGACACAATAGGCATTGCGATGCGAAGAGCTTTGCTTGGAGAAATAGAAGGAACATGTATCACACGCGTAAAATCTGAGAATGTCCCGCATGAATATTCGACTATAACTGGTATTCAAGAATCGGTCCACGAAATTATAATGAATCTGAAAGAAATTGTATTGAGAAGTAATCTATATGG